GTATAATTTTTAAAAATATTAATTATTTAATACTTTCTATATAAATGTTTAATTAGTTATATATATATCTATAAATTCTTAATCATTATTTAGATAATTAATATTTTATATATTAAATATTTATATATCAATAAATATATATTATAATACATATAAATATATATATATATATATAGTAAATTTAGTTATATATAAAAAAATTAATAATAATTTGCTTTTAATTTTTTTTTTCACTTAGATCTTTTATATATCTAGATTCTAATGTATTAAAAGTAAACTAAATGTTAATGAATTAACTTATATATAAATATTCTAATGTTAATTAATATATCAAAACATATAAAAAAATAATGTTATTAAATAGATTCTTTATAAATAATAATGTTAATATATATATATTGTATATTAATATTCTTAATATATAAATTTAGTAAACATTTATATTTAATACCCCCCTAAAAATTTTTTCTAAAACGTGACGATTTTTGCAAACCCAACTCCGTACAATGCTTAAAAATGGCCCTTTTTTGAAAATTAAAATGTGCACGGAAAATGCAAAAAAATGCACATTTTTGAAAAATTTTGAATTCTTGAAAGTGCTCTTAAACCAAACCCCTGTAAGACCACTTTTCAACCCCCCTAATTACTAAAATTTATCCGAAATTACTAAGAAAAATTCACGTTTTACTCACAGGAATTTGTATTACAAAATCAATTCCACAAACTTTTTTTTTTTTTTTGTTAAATCAAATGTCAAACAAGCCCTATTTTTTTTTTTGGTGAAGGATAGATTTTAGTAAAATATTAAACCCTCATAATTGTATTTAATTTAGCCCTTTAAACCAAATCACCTTAGCATTTTTTATGCATTTATACCAACTTATTTATGTAAAACCCTCTATATATAAAGTTTTAATGAAGTGTCTGATTATAGAGTTATTTTGATAGAGTAAAACAAGTGAGGTTTCACCTTCATTATAATTAACAGAATTAAACTATTTCTTTAGGCTTCAAAAACCTAAGTACATTATATACTAAATTATAAAAAGATAAGCTAATTAAGCTACTGGGCTCATACCCCATCAATAAAGGTTCCAATCCTTTTCTTTTTAATGTACTATAAATTATTATTTTCAATTTCCCTTATAATTGGAACATTAATCACCGTTTCATCCTATTCTTGAATAGGAATGTGAATAGGGCTAGAAATTAATTTACTCTCTATAATCCCCCTTATTAGAGATTCTAAAAATATAATAGCCTCAGAAGCAGCCTTAAAATACTTTATTATTCAAACAATAGCTTCTACTTTACTTCTATTCTCCATTATTATAATATCAATAAAATTCATGTACCAAATAAATTTAATCACTTATTTTAACTTAATATTTAATACTTCATTACTAATCAAAATAGGAGCAGCCCCCTTCCATTTTTGATTCCCGGAAGTAATAGAAGGATTAAATTGATTAAATGCAATTATTATATTAACATGACAAAAACTAAGTCCTATAGTTTTATTAACCTATTCTAATACTACTCCTTTATATTTAATCTTAGTAATTCTATTCAGAATAACTATTAGAGGAATTATAGGTCTTAACCAAACAAGTTTACGTAAAATTCTTGCTTATTCTTCAATTAATCATATTGGCTGAATAATTAGCTCTATCCTTTTAATTGAAATCATCTGATTTTATTATTTTATCATTTACTCTATTATTACTATTAATATCGCTTCTATATTTTACAAATTTAACCTTTTTCATGTAAATCAACTTTATATTTCAATAAATCAAAATCTAATATTTAAACTATTTTTCATTTTAAATTTTTTATCCCTTGGAGGATTACCCCCATTTTTAGGATTTTTCCCTAAATGACTTACTATTCAAACATTAATTCAGAGAAATTTATATGCAATTGCTTTTATTATGATTTTAATAACCTTAATAACTTTATATTTCTATTTACGAATTACTTTTTCTACATTTTTACTAAGAAAAACAATGCTTTCTTACTATACTCAACCCAAAATTAATAATAACTTATTAATAACATTCAATTTCATTACATTAAACAGATTAATCTTAACTACATTCTTATTTAACTTCCTTTAAATTTTACTAAATCTAAGGATTTAAGTTAAATATAAACTAAGAACCTTCAAAGTTCTAAATAAAGTAAGATCTTTAAGCCTTAGAGCTAACTCACCTTTAAATTTGCAATTTAATGTTCTTTTTAAACTATAAAACTTGATAAAAGAAACTAATTTCGTATGTAAATTTACAATTTACCGCCTATTACTCGGCCATTTTATCGAATAAATGGCTATTCTCAACAAATCACAAAGATATTGGAACTTTATATTTCCTATTCGGCAGATGGGCCGGAATAGTAGGAACTTCTTTAAGATTACTAATTCGAGCAGAATTAGGAAACCCTGGATCTCTAATTGGAGATGACCAAATTTATAACGTAATTGTAACAGCTCATGCTTTCATTATAATTTTTTTCATAGTAATACCAATCATAATTGGAGGTTTTGGAAATTGACTAGTACCCTTAATATTAGGAGCTCCTGATATAGCTTTCCCTCGTATAAACAATATAAGATTTTGGCTTCTACCCCCTTCTCTAACCCTACTTCTAATAAGTAGATTAGTAGAAAATGGAGCTGGAACCGGCTGAACAGTTTACCCCCCACTCTCAGCTAATATTGCCCATAGAGGAGCTTCTGTAGATTTAGCTATTTTCAGATTACATTTAGCTGGAATTAGTTCAATTTTAGGAGCAGTCAATTTTATTACTACAGTAATTAATATACGATCAACAGGAATAACTTTTGACCGAATACCCTTATTTGTTTGATCAGTTGTATTAACAGCTTTACTTTTATTACTTTCACTTCCAGTATTAGCAGGAGCTATTACTATATTACTCACAGATCGTAATATTAATACATCTTTCTTTGATCCCGCAGGAGGTGGAGATCCTATTTTATACCAACATCTATTTTGATTTTTTGGACACCCTGAAGTTTATATTTTAATTTTACCAGGATTTGGAATAATTTCTCACATTATTAGCCAAGAAAGAAGAAAAAAGGAAACTTTTGGAACATTAGGAATAATTTATGCTATAATAGCAATTGGATTATTAGGCTTTATTGTTTGAGCTCACCATATATTTACAGTTGGTATAGATGTTGATACCCGAGCTTACTTTACTTCAGCTACAATAATTATTGCTGTTCCTACAGGAATTAAAATTTTTAGATGATTAGCAACTCTTCATGGTTCTCAACTTAACTATTCACCTTCTCTTCTATGAGCATTAGGATTTGTATTTCTATTTACTGTTGGAGGATTAACTGGAGTAATTTTAGCTAACTCTTCTATTGATATTATTTTACATGACACTTACTACGTTGTAGCTCATTTTCATTATGTTTTATCTATAGGTGCAGTATTTGCTATTATAGCAGGATTTGTACATTGATTTCCTTTATTTACAGGATTAACTATAAATACAAAATTCCTTAAAATTCAATTCCTTACAATATTTATTGGAGTAAATATAACCTTTTTTCCACAACATTTTCTAGGGCTAAGTGGAATACCTCGACGTTACTCAGATTACCCAGATGCTTACACAACTTGAAATATTATTTCTTCTATTGGATCTCTAATTTCACTAGTAAGAATTTTTATCTTTCTTTTTACTATTTGAGATAGATTTGTTTCTATACGTAAAAGAATTTCTCCATTAAGAATATCAACATCAATCGAATGATTACAAAATATACCACCCGCTGAACACAGATATTCTGAACTTCCAATGCTTACTAATTTCTAATATGGCAGATTAGTGCAATGGATTTAAACCCCATATATAAAGCTTAAACTTTTTTTAGAAATCGCAACTTGAAATACTCTTTTACTCCAAGATAGAGCATCCCCTTTAATAGAACAACTTTCATTCTTTCATAATCATGCTTTATTAATTTTACTAATAATTACAGTTCTTGTAGGATATCTAATAAGAACATTATTTTTTAATAAATTTAATCATCGATTTTTATTAGATGGTCAAACTATTGAAATTATTTGAACTATTCTTCCAGCAATTACGCTGATCTTTATTGCCTTACCATCTCTACGTCTACTTTACTTATTAGATGAAGTTAATAACCCTTTAGTTACTATTAAAACTATTGGACACCAATGATACTGATCTTATGAATATAGAGATTTTATAAATTTTGAATTTGATTCCTATATAATCCCTTCTATAGAAATAATCCCACAAAATTTTCGTTTATTAGATGTTGATAATCGAGTTATTTTACCCTTTAATTCACAAATTCGAATAATAGTTACAGCTGCTGATGTAATTCATTCTTGAACAATCCCAGCTTTTAGAGTAAAAATTGATGCAACTCCTGGGCGATTAAATCAAATTAGATTTTTAATTAATCGAACTGGATTATTCTATGGGCAATGTTCAGAAATTTGTGGAGCCAATCATAGTTTTATACCTATTACAGTAGAAAGAATTTCACCTTCTTACTTTACTAAATGAGTATCAAAAATAAATAACTTATCATTAGGTGACTGAAAGTAAGTAATGGTCTCTTAAACCAACAAATAGTAGTTTAACACCTACTTCTAATGGCCAAAAATTTAGTTAAAATATAACATTAGTTTGTCATACTAAAATAATCAATTTTTGATAATTTTTAATTCCACAAATAGCACCATTAAATTGATTAGCCTTGTTTATTATATTTATTATAGTATTTCTACTTTTTAATGTACTAAATTACTTTTCTTATATACAACCTGCTAAGTCTAAAGAATTCAAGCCTAGAACTAAAAAAATTAACTGAAAATGATAACAAATTTATTTTCTTCATTTGACCCTTCAACTTCTTTTAGCTTATCTTTAAATTGATTAAGTACATTTTTAGGTTTATTATTTATTCCTCCAATATTTTGATTAATTCCTTCCCGGTATGGCTATGCTTGAGTAAAAATTATTTTAACTCTTCATCAAGAATTTAAGGTCTTAATTGGAAATAACATAGTAAAAGGAAGAACTTTAATTTTTATCTCTTTATTTTCAATAATTGTTTTTAATAACTTTTTAGGATTATTCCCTTATATTTTTACAAGTACAAGTCATTTGATTATAACATTATCTTTAGCCCTACCTTTATGATTAAGATTTATACTTTATGGTTGAATTAACAATACAATTCATATATTTGCTCATTTAGTTCCTCAAGGAACTCCCCCTGCTTTAATAGCTTTTATAGTAATTATTGAAACTATCAGAAATGTAATTCGACCTGGAACATTAGCTGTTCGATTAGCTGCTAATATAATTGCAGGACATCTTTTAATGACATTATTAGGAAATACAGGTTCAAATTTAACTACAGTAATATTAGGAATTTTACTTATTACACAAATTTTACTATTAATTCTTGAGTCAGCTGTTGCTATTATCCAATCTTATGTATTTGCTGTTTTAAGAACTTTATACTCTAGAGAAATTAACTAATGTCAAGACATAAAAATCATCCTTACCATTTAGTTGATGCAAGACCATGACCTATTTTAGGAGCATTTAGTGCTATAATTACAATAATTGGAATTATTAAATGATTCCATTTTTATAATAACTCATTATTTTTATTAGGAACATTAATTACAATTATAATTATAATTCAATGATGACGAGACATTACACGAGAAGGGACTTTCCAAGGATTACATACTTACCCAGTTACAATAGGATTACGATGAGGAATAATTTTATTTATTACATCTGAAGTATTTTTTTTTATTTCATTTTTCTGAGCTTTCTTTCATAGTAGTTTAACACCTACTATTGAACTAGGAATAATATGACCTCCAAAAGGAATTACTCCTTTTAATCCCCTTCAAATTCCATTATTAAATACTTTAATTTTATTAACTTCTGGGTTAACTGTAACCTGAGCTCACCATAGTTTAATAGAAAATGATTTTAATCAAACAACTCAAGGATTAGCTCTTACTGTTTTATTAGGAATTTACTTTACTATACTCCAAGCTTATGAATACATTGAAGCCCCCTTTACTATTGCAGATTCTGTTTATGGATCTACATTCTTTATTGCAACAGGATTCCATGGTTTACATGTAATTATTGGTACAACTTTTTTAGCTGTATGTTTACTACGACATTTAAATAACCATTTTTCTTGTATTCATCATTTTGGTTTTGAAGCTGCTGCTTGATACTGACATTTTGTTGATGTAGTTTGGCTTTTCCTTTATATTTCTATTTATTGATGAGGTAGATATTTATATAGTATAATAATTATAGTTGATTTCCAATCAAAAGATCTAAATAATTTAGTATAAATAATCATTATAATTTGATATATAAGTTTAATTATCTTTAGAATTGCTTTTATTTTAATTTTATTATCATTTATTATTTCAAAAAAAAGATTTATAGATCGGGAAAAAGCTTCCCCATTTGAGTGTGGATTTGACCCTAAAAGTTCCGCTCGTTTACCCTTTTCTTTACAATTCTTTCTAATTGCAGTAATTTTCCTTATTTTTGATGTAGAAATTACACTATTAATTCCATTAATTTTAACCCTTAAAATTACAAATATTTCTATATATACATATATTGCTATCTTCTTTTTACTAATTCTTTTACTAGGACTTTATCATGAATGAAATCAAGGAGCATTAAATTGAGCTTTATAGGGTAATAGTTAATTATAACATTTAACTTGCACTTAAAAAGTATTGATTCTTCAATTTACCTTAAATAAGAAACAATAATTTGTATTTAGTTTCGACCTAAAAGTTAGGTGTTATCCACCCTTATTTATTAATTGAAACCAAAATAGAGGTATATCACTGTTAATGATACCAATGAGAAATTCTCCAATTAAGGAAATATGTGATTCAAGAATAAGCTTCTAACTTAATTCTTTAGCAGTGTAAGTCTGTTAATATTTCTATTTATATAGTTTAATAAAACCTTACATTTTCATTGTAAAATTAGAATAAATTTTCTTATAAATATTTAAAAGTAAACTCTACTTCCCTGATAACTTCACTATCATACTCTATACATAAGCTATTTAAATTAAATATATAATACTATATAAATTACCCATATTACAATTAAAAGTATAAAAATCTTATAATTATTGTTATATAAAAATTGTAAAAACATAGAACTTTGCCTAAGTTTTGTATATAAATTTTGGCTTCCGTAATATTCAGATCAACCTTGGTCTACTGTTTTATAAATTTTATCCCCTAAATTAATAGGATAATAATTTAAACCAAAAGTTGAAATATATGGCATATTTCATATAGATGAAAAAAAAAGACTAGATTTTAACCATATTAAAGCCTTTAAATCATAATTTAAAGAAAATTTAGATACTTCAAACCCAATTCAAGCACCTAAAAACGTAACAATTAATGCTATTATTTTTATAATAAAAGGTAAACAAATAAAATAAGGAGTAGGAAATATAAGTCATATTAATATTCTCCCGCCAAAAATAACTAATAAAATAAGACCAGATATACCCTGAAGTATAATTTTACCTCTATCATTAATTTTACTTAATGAAATATAATTAAAATTACCTACTAATACATAATAAATTAAACGAAAAGTGTAACAAACTGTTAAACCTGTCGAAATAAAAAAAATAATATAAATATAGATATTTAGATACCTTATAGATACTACTTCTAAAATAAGATCTTTTGAATAAAATCCAGATAAAAAAGGTAAACCACATAGAGATAAGTTAGAAATTACAAAATAGGAACAAGTTATAGGTATAATTTTTACTATTCCACCTATATAACGGATATCTTGACAATTACCTAAATTATGAATTATACATCCAGCACATATGAATAATAAAGCCTTAAATAGGGCATGAGTTAATAAATGAAATAAAGCTAAAGAATATTCTCCTATAGACAAAATTCTCATTATTAAACCTAATTGACTTAAAGTTGATAGAGCAATAATTTTTTTTAAATCAAACTCATAATTAGCCCCAATTCCTGCTATAAACATAGTTATTGTCCCAATAAATAATAAAATAAATATTAAATAATTAGTTAAAGCAAAATTAAATCGAATTAACAAGTAAACCCCTGCAGTTACTAAAGTAGAAGAATGAACTAGAGAAGAAACAGGAGTAGGAGCAGCTATTGCAGCAGGTAATCAAGAAGAAAATGGAATTTGGGCTCTTTTAGTTATAGCTGCTAAAACAATCAAAGAAGCAATTACACTTATTTCAAACCTATTTTTAGAAATATCAACATAAAAAATATAATTAAATCTACCATAATTCATTATTCATGCAATTGCTATTAATAAAGCTACATCTCCAATTCGATTAGTTAAAGCAGTAATTATACCTGCATTATAAGATTTAATATTTTGATAATAAATTACTAAACAATATGAAACTAAGCCTAACCCATCTCATCCTAATAAAATTCTAATTAAATTAGGACTAATAATTAATAATATTATAGATAAAACAAATATCGAAACTAATATAATAAATCGATGCAAATAAATGTCTCCTTCTATATACTCTTCTCTATAAAAAATAACTATAGAAGAAATAAATAAAACAAACCTTATAAACAATAAAGATATTCAATCTAATAAAATAGTTATTATAATTCTACAAGAATTGATATTTAATACTTCATATTCTAATATTAGACTATAATCTAATACTATAAAATTTAAACTTATTAAAAAGCTTAATACACTAAAAAATAAAAAAACTACAAAATATACTACACAAATAGAAATAATAATTTAAAGTAAAATTTACATCTTTGATACCACAAATCAATATTTTTATTAAACTATTTAAATATAATCATAATACTAAGAATTCTCTTTTTAAAATTAAAAAATTTAAAGGTAATCAATGTAATAACAATAATAAATATTCCCGAACAAATCCTCTTGAAAATGAGTATAAACCTCTAAATATCTTACCATGTTGACTATACGAATATAAATATAAAGAATACGCAGCACTAAAAAAAGACATTAAAGATAGAAATACTATAGTTAATCTATTTCATCTAACTAAACTATTAATTAGTATAATTTCTCCTAATAAATTCAAAGAAGGAGGGGCAGCCATATTACAACATCTAAAAAGAAACCATCATATTGCTATAATTGGTATTAAATTAATTAAACCCTTATTCAAATAAATTCTACGACTATGAAGTCGTTCATAAGAAATATTAGCTAAACAAAAAAGTCCTGATGAACAAAGTCCATGTGCAATTATTATAACTAAAGCCCCTCTTATTCCTCAATAACTTAATGTTAAAATTCCACTTAATACTATTCCTATATGAGCTACTGAAGAATAAGCAATTAAAGATTTAATATCAATCTGACGTAAACAAATTAAAGACACAAAAAAACCCCCTACTATTCTAATTGTAATAAAAATATAATTAATCTGAGAACCTACATTCAAAAAAATACTTATTAAACGTATAAGCCCATAACCACCTAATTTTAATATAACCCCAGCTAAAATTATAGATCCAGCTACTGGAGCTTCTACATGAGCCTTAGGAAGTCATAAATGAACAAAATACATTGGTATTTTAATAAAAAATACTATATTTATACATATATATAATAAAACACTATTTACATCATAATGTATAAAAAAAAAATCTAATGTATGAAATTTCTCATAGTAATAAAAAATTCTAATTATTATAGGTAATGAAGCAAAAAGAGTATAAAATAATAAGTAAATTCCTGCCTGTAAACGTTCAGGTTGATATCCTCAACCAATAATTAATATCAATGTAGGAATAAGTCTTAACTCAAAAAATAAGTAAAATACAAATAAATTCATTGAACTAAAAGTTATAACTAATGATAGTAACAAAATAACTATTACTAATAAAAATATATTATAGTAATAATTCTTGCTATAAATACCTTCTGAAGCTAATAATATTAAAGAACAAATTCAAAACCTAAGTAAAATTATTATAAATGACAATAAATCATACCCTAAAAAATAAGATACATATATATATATATAATTAAATCTAAATATTAACCCAAATATAAAAGTAATTAAAAAATATACATACTGATTTAATCAAAATCTATTCTTTATAAATCTTAAAGGAATCATAAATAATATTATTAAAATAAACTTTATCATAATACATTAAAAGTTTGAAAATAATCATTTCCATGAGTTCGTATTATAGAAACTAATAAAGATAATCCTAATGCCCCCTCACACACACTTATAGTTAAAAATACTATTCCAAAATAAAATTCATAATTAAAATATATTAAAAATAAATAAAGATTAAAATATAAACCTAAAATAACATACTCTAAACTCAATAATATTAAAAGTAAATGCTTACGTTTAATACAAAAAGAAACTAAACCTCTAAAATACATAATAATAGAAAATAACATACAAAAAATTAACATTAGTTTTAATAATTTAATAAAAATATTGGTCTTGTAAACCAAAAATAAGGCTTGTTCTTTTAAAACTTCAGAGAAAGAGTTAACCCCTATCGTTAATCTCCAAAATTAATATTTTAAATAAACTATTCTCTGTATCATCTTAATTTTAATAATATTATCATTTATTTGTTCAATAACATTTATATTCTTAACTCATCCTCTATCTATAGGAATAATACTCTTAACACAAACAATTATTATAGCTTTAACTATAGGATTTTTTAATATTAATTTTTGATATTCATATATTCTTTTCCTTATTATAATTGGAGGAATACTAGTTCTATTTATTTACATAACCAGAGTTGCTTCAAATGAAAAATTTCAATTTTCTATTAAAATTACTATTATAGTTACTATTCTATCTTTAGTTATATTTTTTATTATTGCTATAATAGACCCTTATTTTTCTGATATTAATAGAATTTATACAGAAACTACTTATAATTACAAAGAATATAACATATCATTTAGTAAATACTTAAGATACCCTAATATTATCATTATATATATAATAATTATCTATTTATTAATTACTTTAATTGCAGTAGTTAAAATTACTCAAATTGAAAAAGGACCTTTACGTCAAACTAACTAATGAAAACACCATTACGAAAAGCTTCCCCCCTTTTAAAAATTATTAATAATAGAATTATTGATTTACCTACTCCATCTAATATTTCTGCTTGATGAAACTTCGGCTCTCTTTTAGGATTATGTTTATCAATTCAAATTATCACTGGAATCTTTTTAGCTATACATTTTACAGCTCATATTGATATAGCATTTAATAGAGTTGTACATATTTGTCGAGATGTAAACTATGGGTGATTACTTCGAACACTACATGCAAATGGGGCTTCATTTTTTTTCATCTGCATTTATCTTCATATTGGACGAGGTATATACTATAGAAGTTACAATCTTCATTTAACCTGAACAATTGGAGTTTTAATATTATTTATAGTAATAGCAACAGCATTTTTAGGATATGTTTTACCTTGAGGTCAAATATCTTTTTGAGGAGCTACTGTTATTACTAATCTATTATCAGCTATTCCTTACTTAGGAAATACTATTGTACAATGGCTTTGAGGAGGATTCGCTGTTGATAATGCTACTTTAACACGATTTTTTACTCTACACTTTTTATTACCTTTTATCATTATAGCACTAGTCATCATTCATTTACTATTTTTACATCAAACAGGATCAAATAACCCTTTAGGAGTAAATAGAAATATTGATAAAGTTCCATTCCATCCTTACTTTACATATAAGGATACATTTGGATTTATCATTATAAGAATAATACTAGTTTTCTTAGTTTTAACAAGACCTTACTTACTAGGAGATCCAGAAAATTTTACCCCAGCAAATCCCTTAGTTACTCCAGTTCATATTCAACCTGAATGATACTTTCTATTTGCTTATGCTATTTTACGTTCTATTCCTAATAAACTTGGGGGTGTAATTGCTTTAGTAATATCTATTGCCATCCTATTTATTATACCAATAATTAATAAAAAAAAATTTTCTAGAACTCAATTTTACCCAATTAACAAAATTTTATTTTGATCTTTTGTATCTATTGTAATTTTATTAACATGAATTGGAGCACGGCCAGTTGAAGATCCATATATTCTAACTGGACAAATTTTAACAGTATTATATTTTATTTATTACTTTATTAACCCAATAATTCATATAATCTGAGACTATATTATTTTCAAAAATTAGTTAATGAACTTGTATAAGTGTATATTTTGAAAATATAAAAAAGAGTAAATCCTCTATTAACTTTACTAAATTTTATTCACTAAATTAAAAATGAAAATATTAATAATTTTAAACCTAAAAAAAATAATAAAAAATTTAAAGCTACAGGTAAAAACCCCTTTCAACATAAATATATCAATTTATCATAACGATATCGAGGAAGAGTGCCTCGAACTCACACCCAAACAAAAGCTATAAAAACTAACTTTATATAAAACCCAAAACTAAAAATATTACCACCTAAAAATAATATTACACATAATATTCTTATAAATAAAATTCTTGAATATTCTGCTAAAAAAATTAAAGCAAATCCCCCACTTCTATACTCAACATTAAATCCAGAAACTAACTCTGATTCTCCTTCAGCAAAATCAAAAGGAGTACGATTAGTTTCAGCTAAGCTTGAAGCTAATCACATTATTCTTAAAGGGAGACACAAAAAAATAAATCATACTATACTTTGAAATTTCATAAAATCCAAAATATTTAAACTTAAAATTAAAAATAAAAAAGATAATAAAATTAATGACAAGCTAACTTCATATGAAATTGTTTGAGCTACAGAACGAATACCACCTAATAAAGCATAATTTGAATTTGATGACCACCCAGCAATTATAATAGTATAAACACTCAAACTTGAACAACATAAAAAATATAAAATTCCTAAATTAAAATTAAATAAGAAGGTAAAAAAAGGTATACATATTCATAATAATAGAGATAAAAATAAATTAAAAACTGGAGATATAAAATAAATAATAAAATTAGATATTAAAGGATAAGTTTGTTCTTTAGTAAATAACTTAATTGCATCTCTAAAAGGTTGTGGAATACCTATAAATCCTACCTTATTAGGACCCTTACGAATTTGAATATATCCTAAAACTTTACGCTCTATTAAAGTTAAAAATGCAACTCCTACCAACACACATACTAATAAAATTAATCTAGTTAATAATAATAATAACAAATCACATAATATAATGTATTACCTGTGTAATAAATACACATATTTAAAGTCTAAATTTAAAGCACTAATCTGCCAAAGTAATTATTCCTATTCAAACTATATTAATTATTAAGAATACCTGATCCTTTCGTACTAAGGTATCCAAATTTTTTAAAGATAGAAACCAACCTGGCTCACGCCGGTTTAAACTCAGATCATGTAAAATTTTAAAGGTCGAACAGACCTAACCTTTTAGCCCCTACACCAAAAGTTAATTTTAATCCAACATCGAGGTCGCAAACTCTTTTTTCGATAAGAACTCTAAAAAAAAATTACGCTGTTATCCCTAAGGTAATTTAATCTTATAATCATAAAAAATGGATCATTAAACCATAAATCAATGTAAAAATATAAAAAAAAGTTTATTTAATTTTTCTGCTGCCCCAGCAAAATAATTTTTTATATCAAAAATATAAACATACTAAAATTCTTTAATATAAAAAATTATAAAACTCTATAGGGTCTTCTCGTCTTTTAAATACATATAAGCTTTTTTACTTATAAATAAAATTCTACATTCAATTAAATTGAGACAGTTATTTTCTCGTCCAACCGTTCATTCCAGCTTTCAATTAAAAAACTAATGATTATGCTACCTTTGCACGGTCAAATTACCGCGGCCATTCAACTCCTCATTGGGCAGGTCAGACTTTAAATTATAATCAAAAAGACATGTTTTTAATAAACAGGCGGAAAATCCATTTGCCGAGTTCCTTAATTCAACCTTGACTCTACAATTAAATTATACATTAAATCATATACTAATTTTATCATTATTACTTATAAAATACAATTATATATATTATCTTAATAAAAAATTTAAAAACTATATAAATCTTATCCTAATAAAAATTATTTATAACAAACTAAAGATAAACACTTCCAATCCTACTAATTTTTATTCAAAATATATTATTTTTAATACTTTATTTTAAAGCTTATCCCCTAAAATATTACTTTTTATATAAATATCACTAATAAATTAACTCTATTTAATATAAAAACTAAATTAAATTTATTTCTTAAGAAACTAGATATCTTAAAAAACGTATAACGTTTCATTTCTAATATAATATTATAAAAATTTATGCCACAATTAAATTTATATTATATTAGCTCTTTATAATTCGAGAAAATTAAATAATTAACATATTTTAATAAACCCTGATACACAAGGTACAAAAAATTAATTTTTCTTTTAAATAAATAAACCTCCATTTATTTATATAACCTATCTCTATACTAATTAACTATAATAAAAATTTTAATTTCTAACCAATACTTCTATAAAAAATACTTTTTTTATAAATACTTATATATATAAATCTATTTTTTCAAATTAAATTGATTTTCACAACTAACTTTTTAATGTAAATAAAATACTTTTTAACAAGCTCTAATTTGTTCATTCCAGGTACACTTTCCAGTACACCTACTATGTTACGACTTATCCCTCTTTGGAGAGGGAGCGACGGGCGATATGTGCATATTCTAGAGCTAAACTCATATAATTTAACTTAATTATATTACTTTCAAATCCACTTTATAAAATAATGTTAATTATTCCAACCATCTAAATCAATTTATTGTAACCCATCTCTTCTTATCTATACGCTGTATCTTGATCTGATTTCCTTTATTTATATAAATTTTGAACATTCCCAATTCTTTAAAAACATTCCACCTACGACGATATACAAACCTTTAAAATAAGTATGATTAATCGTGGATCATCAATTACAGGACAGGTTCCTCTGAGCAGACTAAAATACCGCCAAATCCTTTAAATTTCAAGAACATAACTACTACTACTCAAGCATCTAAAATTTGCATTTCCAATAATAGGGTATCTAATCCTAGTCTATTAAAGAAATCTCATAGCCTCATTTTTTAATTTTACAAGTTTAATCAAAATTACTAATTTCACCTAATAACATCAACTTTTACTAAAAATAAAAATAACTTATTATATACTGAACAAATTTAATTGCATTGTCTGTGTAACCGCAACTGCTGGCACAAACTTGGTCAATACTATTATAAATTCCTAAATCAAAATCTCTTTTATTTTTAATCTTCACTATTGCGGCTTTATAAATAAATATACATTAAATTTACCTATTTAAAATAAATCCATTAAGCACTAAAATTCACATATAAAATAATTTATAAATTAAAATTTCAAGCTAGAATAAAACTTTATTTTAACCTATATATACATAAATCATATAAAAAAACGGTACCTCCCTATATATTAAATATAATTAACATATAAATATCCAACAACCCCCTTAAAATTGTCTATATTTCATAAGTTATAACCATTTAATGGTATCTTCCCTATACATTACATAAAATTAACATATAAATATCAAACAACCCCCTTAAAATTGCCTATATTTTATGAATTATAACTATTAAATGGTATCTCCCATACACATTGTATAAAATTAACGTATAAATATCAAACAACCCCCTTAAAATTGCTTGTATTTTATGAATTATAACTATTAAATGGTATCTTCCATACACATTACATAAAATTAACGCATAAATATCAAACAACCCCCTTAAAATTGCTTGTATTTTATGAATTATAACCATTTAACAATACTTCACTTATACATTATAAAATACCAACATACAAATATAAAACAATCCCCCCAAATTGTTTATATTTTATAGATTATAACTATAAAACAGTACCTTCCCTATACATTACATAAAATTAACGTATAAATATCAAACAACCCCCTTAAAATTGCTTGTATTTCACTTCAATATCATACAATATATATAATCTAAAATTTTCATCCAACAAAATCCCTACTATATAATTTTCACTTCTTAAACATATTTGATATCTATATTTAAATTATTTATAATTCATAAATAATATTTATTTACCAAACAAAACCTTTAATTTAATACAATTACTATAAAATTTCCATCTATATGTAATATTCAATTATTTGATAAAACTAATTTAAAAGTTTAAGTATAACACTTTTTACATAAACTAATATTTTATTACTAGTAAATATTAGTTTAAAAAATATGTAATATAATTACTACTGTAATATAATTCAATTCATAAAAAATAATTAATTATAATTAATATTAAGTATTTACAATATTATATCCCCAAATTCAAATGTTTAATATATATAATATACTATTTATTTTATTAAATAATTATTAAGGGAATTTGTATTAATTTATTATATTACATATTTCTATATTATTAAATTAAAGTAGTTTTTTTTTTTTTTTTCTG